TGACTAACTTTCGAAATAGTCTTTTTTGAAGCTTATCCCAATTTAAGCAATGTGGGGGGTTCAATAGAATCCACTGGGTTGGAGAAGAAAATGCAAATAGCTACATGTATGTATATATGAAGAAAGATAGATGATATTGCAGGATTTGGAAGAGAAATAAGGGTTGGGGATCCTACTACATATATGTATATGTAATGCCTATGAGTATAAATCCTTGTGTATGTTTCGAAGAATGGTTACATAATATGATTTCATAGAATAAAAAGTGCAGGTGATTTACGTTATGTAAGAATAAAAGTATATGTTATTTACTAGTTAGATAGTAATTACCCCTATATCTTTTTTTCTAGCCCACTGCATTTAGATGGATTCCCATATCAGTCCTTTTTCTATTTTGTCTGTGATTGTGAATTGAATGAAAGAGAAAGAATAGAATAGCTTATAAACAAGGAAACGCAATGACTAAAACCGTATACATATCTATTTACATAAGGTAGAAAGGAAAAACGGCATATCGAAGTAGTTCTGAAAATTCAGTAATATTCTGAATTCCATTTGGAGTTTTTAGCTACTTCGACCCGATAGGTTTTAGTGATAAAGATCAAAAAAGAAAAAATAAGTGTAGTAAAGTAAATAGTCAAAGTAGAAGTAGAAAAAGAAGTAGATTAAGTACTAATTCATTGGTTGGTTGTATCATTAACCATTTCTCTTTTTGGTGCGAGGAACTTACCATGAATCCACTTATTTCTGCTGCTTCCGTTATTGCTGCTGGATTGGCTGTAGGGCTTGCTTCTATCGGACCTGGGGTTGGTCAAGGTACTGCTGCGGGCCAAGCTGTAGAAGGCATTGCGAGACAACCAGAAGCAGAGGGTAAAATACGAGGTACTTTATTGCTTAGTCTGGCTTTTATGGAAGCTTTAACAATTTATGGACTGGTCGTGGCATTAGCTCTTTTATTTGCAAATCCTTTTGTTTAATGTTTCATTTCATCGTAGAATAAAAATGTAAAAAAAAAAAGAAGAATAAAAACATAACCATAACTAAGAAATTTGAGAATTCTCAAATTCCATTAAGAATAATAAGCGGAGTGATACAAAAAGAACTCTGTTCTTTGTTAGTCCTATCTATAAGGGGAAAGCATATGAAAAATATAACCGATTCTTTTGTTTCCGCGGGGCACTGGCCATCCGCTGGTAGTTTCGAGTTTAATACCGATATTTTAGCAACAAATCCAATAAATCTAAGCGTAGTGCTGGGTGTATTGATTTTTTTTGGAAAGGGAGTGTGTGCGAGTTGTGTATTTCAAGAATAGGTTGGATTTCACCGGCTGCACTTTCTTTATATTTCTGTATTATTATTTATAGCAGAAATAGGAACAAAGGGTGCACAATCTCGACGAATTACTTCGGAATTGGATTTCATTCAGAAATCCTATGTAAGAACCATAGCATTTCGTGACGAATTGGTAAATGAACTTTGATTCTCTATCAACCAATAATGTTGAGGTCTTTTACATGGTTAAAGATAAATTGTTTGAAGTCCAGGCACAGCATAGCATGGTACTCTTTCTACCGCTACGTTAGTACCGAAATGGTTTAAAAATGATAAAAAGAAAAAAGGAATAATTGGGAATTTATCCGATGTAGAACACTCATATGGATAAAATTCTTTGAACCATTAACTGGGAAGATGGGTTTCCCCCCCTTTTTTATCCACTGCCGAATCGACGACCTATGTATTGTATTTGTATACAATGTATTTGTATAAAAAAGAGAATTTTTTGGATGAAAAAAATCGAAATATCATTCTAATAATAATGAGAATGAAGTAATGAAGTTCAGAATTCTATTCAATTCTATTTCTATTCTATTAGAATTTTGATCTAATTTCTCATAGCATATAAAGAAGAAAGAATAGAATTCTTTTTTCTTTAAAATCTTTTTTTTTCTTTTTGTAAATAAGTTGTAAATAAAGAACAAATAAAGAAACAACTTTGCTGACAATTTTTTATTTTTTGTCTGGTCTGAAGAGTCCTCCTAAGATTCTGAGATCAGTTTCGATATCTTTGAATATGAACAAAAAGAGAGGATAGGCTCATTCCATTCAAAGATATGGGAATGCCCATCAATCAAAGAAAAGAGAAAAGAAACAATTGAGCGTGAGAGCCAAATGAATCGAAAGATTCATGTTTGGTTCGGGAAGAGATATGATAGCTGTGAAATGAATGGAAAAATAATCTACTTTCATTAAATGATTTATTAGATAAGCGAAAACAGAGGATCTTGAGTACTATTCGAAATTCAGAAGAATTACGTAGAGGAGCCATTGAACAGCTCGAAAGAGCTCGGGTTCGATTACGGAAAGTGGAAATCGAAGCAGATGAGTATCGAACGAATGGATACTCTGAGATAGAACGAGAAAAGGTAAATTTGATTAATGCTACTTGCAATAGTTTGGAACGATTAGAAAATTACAAAAATGAAACTCTTTTTTTTGAAAA